GCTAGCGTAGCTTAATATAAAGCATGGCACTGAAGATGCCAAGCTGGGTCCTGAAAAACCCCGCATGCACAAAGGCATGGTCCCGACCTTTTAATCAGCTCTAACCTGATTTACACATGCAAGTCTCCGCAACCCTGTGAGCATGCCCTCAATCCCCTCACTTGGGGATAAGGAGCGGGTATCAGGCACAAAAATTAGCCCAAGACACCTAGCCTAGCCACGCCCCCAAGGGGATCCAGCAGTGATAAACATTAAGCAATAAGCGAAAGCTTGACTCAGTTAAGGTTACAAAGGGCCGGTAAAACTCGTGCCAGCAACCGCGGTTAGACGAGAGGCCCTAGTTGATTAACCCACGGCGTAAAGGGTGGTTATGGAAATTAGAAGATAAAGCCAAATAGCCCCTTGGCCGTCATACGCTCCTGGGAGCCCGAAACCCAAGCACGAAAGTAGCTTTAAAAAATTACCTGAATCCACGAAAGCTGAGGAACAAACTGGGATTAGATACCCCACTATGCTTAGCCGTAAACCAAGACATATAACTACAACAATGCCCGCCTGGACACTACGAGCACTAGCTTAAAATCCAAAGGACCTGACGGTGTCTTAGATCCCCCTAGAGGAGCCTGTTCTAGAACCGATTATCCCCGTTAAACCTCACCACTTCTTGTTAAACCAGCCTATATACCGCCGTCGCCAGCTTACCCTGTGAAGGCAAAAAAGTAAGCGAAAGGGGTACAACCCAGAACGTCAGGTCGAGGTGTAGCACATGGAGTGGGAAGAAATGGGCTACATTTTCTATTTCAGAAAACTACGAACGCGCAATATGAAACACGTGCCAGAAGGAGGATTTAGTAGTAAAAAGGAAACAGAGAGTCCTTTTGAACCCGGCTCTAAGACGCGTACACACCGCCCGTCACTCCCCCCAGTCTAAATGCGAAGAACATACTTAATAAGACAGCACTGACGAGGGGGGAAAAGTCGTAACAAGGTAAGTGTACCGGAAGGTGCACTTGGAAAAACCCAGAATGTGGCTGAATTAGTTAAGCATCTCATTTACACCGAGAAGAAACCCGTGCAAATAGGGTCATTCTGAGCCAAATAGCTAGCCTCACCACCAAATCCAACCCAACAACATATATAGAAAAGCATAACTTAGCACAACAAATTAAACCATTTTACTATCTTAGTATGGGAGACAGAAAAGATTCAAGAAGAGCAATAGAGAAAGTACCGCAAGGGAAAGCTGAAAGAGAAGTGAAATAACTCGTATAAGCACAAGAAAACAGGGATGAGATCCCGTACCTTTTGCATCATGATTTAGCCAGCACCACTAAGCAAAGAGATCTTTAGTTTAATGCCCCGAAACCAAGTGAGCTACCCCGAGACAGCCTACACATATAGGGCTAACCCGTCTCTGTGGCAAAAGAGTGGGAAGAACTCCGGGTAGAGGTGACAGACCTATCGAACCTGGTTATAGCTGGTTGCTCAGGAAATGAATAGAAGTTCAGCCTAGTAAACTCCACATTTGATGAATTTCAAAATTTAGGAAAAAATACTAGAGTTAGTCAAAAGGGGTACAGCCCCTTTGACAAAGGACACAACCTTAACAGGAGAATAAAGATCACAATACATAAAACAAATTGTTTTGGTGGGCCTAAAAGCAGCCATCCAGCCAGAAAGCGTTAAAGCTCGAACAAGAGAAAGTTAACTATACCGATAAATAATCTTAATTTCCTAAAAATACTGAGCCACCCCATGCCCACATGGGAGAGATAATGCTAAAATGAGTAACAAGAAGACTAGATCTTCTCCTAGCACAAGTGTACGTCGGACCGGACCAACCACCGACAATTAACGGACCCAAGAAAAGAGGGAATTGTGGCTTACAAAAAAATCAAGAAAACCCCATAAAATACACCGTTACCCCTACACTGGAGTGCACCTTAGGAAAGACCAAAAGGAAGGGAAGGAACTCGGCAAACACAAGCCTCGCCTGTTTACCAAAAACATCGCCTCCTGCAGTCAAACAGTATAGGAGGTCCAGCCTGCCCAGTGACTATTAGTTCAACGGCCGCGGTATTCTGACCGTGCAAAGGTAGCGTAATCACTCGTCCTTTAAATGGGGTCAAGTATGAAAGGCTAAACGAGGGCTTAACTGTCTCCCCCTCCAGGTCAGTGAAATTGATCTATCCGTGCAGAAGCGGGTATAAACATACAAGACGAGAAGACCCTTTGGAGCTTTAGGTACAAGACTAAACCACGTTTAACAAGTCAATGAAAACACAAACCCGTGGAAACTTAAGACTTTACCTTCGGTTGGGGCGACCACGGAGTAAAAAAAAACCTCCAAGTGGACTGGGGAAATCCCTAAAACTAAGAGACTCACCTCTAAGTCACAGAAATTCTGACCAAAATGATCCGGATACTTAACCGATTAACGAACCAAGTTACCCTAGGGATAACAGCGCAATCCTCTCCCAGAGCCCATATCGACGAGGGGGTTTACGACCTCGATGTTGGATCAGGACATCCTAATGGTGCAGCCGCTATTAAGGGTTCGTTTGTTCAACGATAAAAGTCCTACGTGATCTGAGTTCAGACCGGAGCAATCCAGGTCAGTTTCTATCTGTAAAGCTATTTCTTCCCAGTACGAAAGGACAGGAAAAAAGGGGCCTATACTCAAAGCATGCCCCACCTCAAATTAATGAACACAAATAAATCAAGTAAGGAGAAGCATAAACTCTGAACCCTAGATAAGGGTTATTGGGATGGCAGAGCCCGGTAATTGCAAAAGGCCTAAGCCCTTTCACCCAGAGGTTCAAATCCTCTTCCCAGTTAAATGATTAATGCTCTAATAAACTACTTAATTAATCCCCTAATCTATATCGCACCCATCCTATTGGCCGTCGCTTTTCTAACTCTGATTGAACGAAAAGTACTAGGCTATATACAGCTACGAAAAGGGCCTAACATTGTAGGACCATATGGATTACTTCAACCTATTGCTGACGGCGTCAAACTCTTTATTAAAGAACCAATCCGCCCATCATCCTCATCCCCCCTATTATTCTTAGCTGCCCCCATACTTGCACTAACTCTAGCAATAATGCTATGAACCCCAATGCCTATACCCAGCCCCATAGCAAATCTAAATTTGGGAGTTCTATTTATTATGGCCCTCTCAAGCCTTATAGTATACTCAATTCTAGGCTCAGGATGAGCATCTAACTCAAAATATGCACTTATTGGAGCCCTACGAGCCGTAGCTCAAACGATTTCCTATGAAGTTAGCTTAGGACTAATCCTCCTATCAACTATTATCTTCTCCGGTAACTATACACTACAAACATTTAACACCACCCAAGAATCCGTATGACTCCTCCTACCAGCTTGACCACTCGCCGTAATATGGTATATTTCCACATTAGCAGAAACAAACCGAACGCCCTTTGACCTGACAGAAGGAGAATCTGAATTAGTTTCAGGGTTTAATGTTGAATACGCAGGAGGACCCTTCGCCCTCTTTTTCCTAGCTGAATACGCCAACATTCTACTGATAAATACCCTGTCAGCTATCCTATTTCTAGGAGCATCTTGCATCCCTGGAATACCAGAACTCATAACTGTAAATATTATAACTAAAGCGGCACTTCTCTCAATAGTATTTCTATGAGTCCGAGCCTCATATCCACGATTTCGATACGATCAATTAATGCATTTAATTTGAAAAAGCTTCTTACCCGTTACACTAGCACTAGTATTATGACATACCGCCCTCCCCATCGCCTTAACCGGCCTTCCACCACAACTGTAAAGGAACCGTGCCCGAATGTTCAGGGACCACTTTGATAGAGTGGAATATAGGGGTTAAAGCCCCCTCAGTTCTTAGAAAGAAGGGAGTTGAACCCATACTGAAGAGATCAAAACTCTTAGTGCTTCCTCTACACCACTCTCTAATGATTGAGTCAGCTAAACAAGCTCTCGGGCCCATACCCCGAACATGACGGTTAAAGTCCCTCCTCAATCAATGAACCCTTACGTACTTACCATTCTACTATCTAGCCTGGGACTGGGGACTGTCGTAACATTCGCCAGCTCTCATTGACTCCTAGCTTGAATAGGCCTAGAAATTAACACCTTAGCAATTATTCCCCTAATAGCACAACACCACCACCCACGAGCTGTGGAAGCTACAACAAAATACTTTTTAATTCAAGCCACAGCAGCAGCGATAATCCTCTTTGCCAGCACAATAAATGCCTGAGCCACAGGAGAGTGAAATATTAATAATCTCCCCAGCCCCCTTGCCAGCATAACCCTAACCATTGCCCTAGCACTTAAAGTTGGAATAGCCCCTATACACCTCTGAATACCAGAAGTCTTGCAAGGACTAGACCTCCTTACAGGACTAATTATATCTACCTGACAAAAACTCGCTCCATTCGCATTAATTATCCAAGCTACCCAAGCCACTAGCCCAGTCCTATTAACATCACTAGGCATTATTTCATCCCTTGTTGGCGGATGAAGCGGACTGAACCAAACCCAATTACGAAAAATCCTAGCTTACTCCTCAATCGCACACATAGGCTGAATGATTATTGTACTACAATATTCCCCACAACTTACCATAATCGCATTAGGATTATATATCTTCATAACCTCAGCAGCTTTCCTAACCCTCAAAACGCTAGCGAGTACCAAAATTAACACCCTAGCTATAACCTGATCTAAAAACCCAGCTCTAACAGCAATCTCCCTTCTGACCCTCCTGTCACTAGGTGGCCTCCCCCCATTAACCGGATTCGCATCTAAATGGTTAATTTTACAAGAACTAACAAAACAAAGCCTCCCCATTACAGCAACTATTATAGCCCTTACCGCCCTACTTAGCCTATTCTTTTATTTACGGCTGTGTCATGCAATAACCCTGACTATTTCCCCTAGTACAAACAACCTTATTCCCCAATGACGAAAGTTAACAACCCAAACCTCACTACCCCTAACTCTCACAGTCGTAATTGCCATCGGGCTCCTGCCCTTAACCCCAGCAATCCTAATAATGACTGCCTAGGGACTTAGGATAACTAGACCAAGAGCCTTCAAAGCTCTAAGCAGGGGTGAGAAACCTCTAGTCCCTGATAGGACTTGCAGATATTACTCCACATTTTCTAATTGCAAATCAAATGTTTTAATTAAACTAAAGCCCTTCTAGATGAGAGGGCCTCGATCCCACAAACTCTTAGTTAACAGCTAAGCGCTCTAGCCAGCGAGCATCCATCTACTTTTCCCGCCGTCTGGGGCGGGAAAGGCGGGAAAAGCCCCGGCAGACGGGGAGTCTGCGTCTTTAGGTTTGCAACCTAACGTGAACTCACCACAAGGCTGATATGGAGAGGACTTAAACCTCTGTATACGGAGCTACAATCCGCCGCCTGGACGCTCGGCCACCTTACCTGTGGCAATCACACGTTGATTCTTCTCCACCAACCATAAAGACATTGGCACCCTTTATCTTGTATTCGGTGCTTGAGCTGGTATAGTAGGAACCGCCCTTAGTCTTCTCATTCGAGCTGAGCTGAGTCAGCCAGGATCACTCCTGGGCGACGACCAAATCTATAATGTTATTGTTACTGCCCATGCTTTTGTGATGATTTTCTTTATAGTGATGCCAATCCTTATTGGGGGGTTTGGAAACTGATTAGTCCCGCTAATGATTGGAGCCCCAGATATAGCATTCCCCCGAATAAATAATATAAGCTTTTGACTCCTACCCCCATCATTCCTTCTTCTACTAGCCTCCTCTGGTGTAGAAGCCGGTGCCGGAACAGGATGAACGGTATATCCCCCCTTAGCGGGAAATCTGGCTCACGCAGGAGCATCGGTAGATTTAACGATCTTCTCCCTACACTTGGCAGGTGTTTCCTCCATTTTAGGAGCAATTAATTTTATTACCACAACTATCAACATGAAACCCCCAGCCATCTCCCAATATCAAACACCCCTGTTTGTCTGAGCCGTTTTAGTGACGGCCGTCCTACTCCTTCTATCACTTCCCGTTTTAGCTGCTGGTATTACAATGCTTCTCACAGACCGAAACCTTAACACCTCATTCTTTGACCCAGCAGGAGGGGGAGATCCTATTCTTTATCAACACTTATTTTGATTCTTTGGTCATCCAGAAGTTTATATTTTAATCCTTCCCGGGTTTGGACTCATTTCTCACATTGTAGCCTATTATGCAGGAAAAAAAGAACCATTTGGTTATATAGGAATAGTTTGAGCTATAATGGCCATTGGCCTACTAGGGTTTATTGTATGAGCCCACCACATATTTACTGTTGGTATAGACGTAGACACTCGCGCATATTTTACATCCGCAACTATAATTATTGCCATTCCAACAGGCGTAAAAGTATTTAGCTGATTAGCCACACTTCACGGAGGGTCCATTAAATGAGAAACCCCAATACTCTGAGCACTGGGATTCATTTTCCTATTTACAGTAGGAGGGCTAACAGGGATTGTCCTAGCTAACTCATCACTTGATATTGTTCTACACGACACATACTACGTAGTCGCCCATTTCCACTATGTTTTATCAATAGGGGCTGTATTCGCCATTATAGCTGCCTTCGTCCACTGATTCCCATTATTTACGGGGTACACCCTGAACAGCGCCTGAACAAAAATCCATTTTGGAGTAATATTTATTGGTGTAAACCTTACATTTTTCCCACAACATTTCCTAGGCCTAGCAGGAATACCACGACGGTACTCTGACTACCCAGATGCCTACGCCCTTTGAAATACAGTGTCATCTATTGGATCCCTAGTTTCTCTAGTAGCAGTCGTTATATTCCTGTTCATCCTCTGAGAAGCTTTTACAGCCAAACGAGAAGTAGCCCTAGTGGAACTTACAACAACAAATGTTGAGTGACTCCATGGTTGCCCTCCCCCGTACCACACATTTGAAGAACCAGCCTTTGTACAAGTACAAATAGACTAACGAGAAAGGAGGGAATTGAACCCCCGTGTACTGGTTTCAAGCCAGTCACATAGCCACTCTGTCACTTCCTTATAAAAACATTAGTAAAGTATATTACACCACCTTGTCAAGATGGAATCGCAGGTTGAACTCCTGCATGTTTTGAGCTTTACAGCTTAATGGCATATCCCACACAGCTCGGATTCCAAGACGCGGCATCACCTGTAATAGAAGAACTCCTCTGCTTTCACGACCATGCTTTAATAATTGTATTTTTAATTAGTACGCTAGTGCTTTACATTATTGTTGCAATGGTTTCAACCAAACTCACTAATAAATTTATTTTAGATTCGCAAGAAATTGAGATTGTATGAACAGTCCTACCAGCCATTATCTTAATTTTAATTGCCCTTCCCTCTCTTCGGATTCTTTACCTGATAGATGAAATCAATGATCCTCACGTAACAATTAAAGCCATAGGACACCAATGGTATTGAAGCTACGAATACACGGACTACGAAAACCTTGAGTTTGACTCCTATATAGTACCCACACAAGACCTCACCCCTGGAGGATTCCGACTTCTTGAAGCAGATCACCGAATAGTAATCCCAAAAGAATCCCCAATTCGAGTTCTAGTTTCCGCAGAAGACGTATTGCACTCCTGAGCTGTCCCATCACTGGGTGTAAAAATAGACGCAGTACCAGGACGACTTAATCAAACTACCTTTATTGTTACACGCCCAGGTGTGTTCTACGGACAATGCTCCGAAATCTGTGGAGCCAACCACAGTTTTATACCTATCGTAGTTGAAGCAGTCCCACTAGAGTCTTTCGAAAACTGATCCACGCTAGTATTAGAAAACGCCTCACTAAGAAGCTAATAATTGGAATAAGCATCGGCCTTTTAAGCCGAAGTTTGGTGCCTACCGACCACCCTTAGTGGATGCCACAACTTAATCCGGACCCGTGATTTTTAACCCTCATGCTCTCATGAGTAGTCTTCCTTACCATTATCCCAACCAAAGTTCTGGCTTATATCCAGCCAAACGAACCCGTACTAGCAAGTACTGATAGCCATAAATTTGGCTCATGAAACTGACCATGATAACAAGCCTATTCGATCAATTTGCAAGTCCAGCCCTACTAGGGATCCCATTAATTGCCGTCGCAATTTTTCTTCCATGAACTATGTTCCCAAACCCCGCACCCCGATGAATAACAAATCGACTTATTACGGTCCAAATGTGACTAGCAAGCCGGTTCACAAACCAACTCATGCTTCCCCTAAGCGTACGGGGCCATAAATGAGCACTCTTACTAACCTCACTGATACTATATTTAATTACCATTAATATGCTAGGACTCCTTCCATACACCTTTACACCAACAACACAGTTATCTATAAACATGGGATTCGCCTTCCCCCTCTGACTCGCAACAGTAATTATTGGGATACGAGACCAACCAACAATGTCCTTAGGACACCTTTTACCAGAAGGAACACCTATTCCCCTTATCCCAGCATTAATTATTATCGAAACTATTAGCCTATTTATTCGACCCCTCGCCCTAGGGGTCCGGCTCACAGCTAACCTAACTGCAGGACACCTGTTAATTCAACTCCTTGCCACAGCTGTTTATGTCTTGTTACCTTTAATGCCAACGGTAGCAATCCTGACAGCAACTGTATTCTTCTTACTTACCCTCCTAGAAATTGCAGTAGCATTAATTCAGGCCTATGTGTTTGTACTTCTTTTAAGCCTATATTTACAAGAAAACATTTAATGACTCACCAAGCACACGCATTCCACATAGTTGACCCAAGCCCATGACCATTAACAGGGGCCGTAGGAGCCCTACTAATAACTTCAGGCCTAGCTATATGATTTCACTTCCACTCAGTAACATTAATAATCTTTGGAACAATCCTGCTTCTCCTAACCATAATCCAATGATGACGCGACATTGTTCGAGAAGGAACTTTCCAAGGCCACCACACACCCCCCGTACAAAAGGGTCTGCGTTATGGAATAATTCTCTTTATTACCTCTGAAGTCTTCTTCTTCCTAGGATTTTTTTGAGCTTTCTACCACTCCAGCCTAGCGCCAACACCGGAGCTAGGAGGATGCTGACCCCCCACTGGAATTACAGTCCTAGACCCATTTGAAGTTCCACTCCTAAATACAGCAGTATTGCTAGCATCAGGTGTTACAGTAACATGAGCCCACCACAGCATCATGGAAGGGAAACGAAAACAAGCTATTCAATCTCTAGCCCTTACAATTCTTCTAGGACTTTATTTCACCGCCTTACAAGCCATAGAGTATTATGAAGCCCCATTTACAATTGCAGATGGCGTATATGGCTCCACATTCTTTGTAGCCACGGGATTCCACGGACTTCACGTAATTATTGGATCAACGTTCCTAGGCGTATGCCTTTTACGCCAAATTCAACATCACTTTACCTCCGAACACCACTTCGGATTTGAAGCCGCTGCCTGATACTGACACTTCGTCGACGTAGTCTGACTATTCCTCTACGTATCAATCTACTGATGAGGCTCATAATCTCCCTAGTATTAAAGTTAGTACAAGTGACTTCCAATCACCTAGTCTTGGTTAAACTCCAAGGAGAGATAATGAATCTAATTACAGCAATAATCATTATTGCAGCAGCCCTGTCTATTATTCTCGCAACAGTAGCTTTTTGATTACCCCAAATAAACCCAGACACAGAAAAACTTTCGCCCTACGAATGCGGCTTTGACCCCCTCGGGTCCGCTCGACTACCCTTCTCCCTACGGTTCTTTTTAGTAGCAATTCTATTTTTACTATTTGACCTAGAAATCGCCCTCCTCCTTCCACTCCCATGAGGAGACCAACTCCACAACCCAACTGGAACACTCTTCTGGGCCACAGCTGTTTTAATCCTGCTCACTTTAGGATTAATTTATGAATGAATTCAAGGCGGCCTAGAATGAGCAGAGTAAGGGGGTTAGTCCAAAATAAGACCTCTGATTTCGGCTCAGAAAATCGTGGTTAAATTCCACGACCCCCTTATGACACCCACACACTTTAGCTTCACCTCAGCCTTTATGCTAGGACTTATAGGATTAACATTTCACCGAACTCATCTGCTCTCCGCGCTTCTGTGCTTAGAGGGAATAATACTGTCTTTATTTATTGCGCTAGCTTTATGAGCTTTACAACTAGAATCAACAGGTTTCTCTACAACCCCTATACTACTACTAGCTTTCTCTGCCTGTGAAGCAAGTACCGGCCTAGCACTTTTAGTAGCCACAGCTCGAACCCACGGGTCAGACAACCTAAAAAACCTAAACCTGCTACAATGCTAAAAGTTCTAATCCCCACCCTCATGTTGTTCCCAACTATTTGACTAACACCTTCTAAATGACTCTGGACAACCACCATCACACAAAGCCTCTTCGTCGCCCTTATTAGCCTATCTTGACTAAAATGAACCCTAGATACCGGATGAACTGCCTCCAACACTTACTTAGGCACAGACCCCTTATCAACACCCCTCTTAGTATTAACATGCTGACTTCTACCACTCATGATTTTAGCTAGTCAAAATCATATTAATCCCGAACCCATTAACCGTCAACGATTGTACATTACCCTGCTAGCATCCCTCCAAACTTTCCTAATCATAGCTTTTGGAGCTACAGAAGTTATTATATTTTACATTATATTTGAAGCCACACTAATTCCCACACTTATTATTATTACCCGGTGAGGAAATCAAAACGAACGCCTAAACGCGGGGACTTATTTCCTGTTCTATACCCTAGCCGGCTCTTTACCCCTTTTAGTAGCTCTCCTCCTACTCCAACAATCTACTGGCACCCTATCTATACTTATACTCCCTAATGCGGAATTAACATTAACAAACTCTTGAGGCCACAAAATCTGATGAGCTGGATGCTTAATCGCCTTCTTAGTAAAAATACCACTCTATGGTGTTCACCTCTGATTACCAAAAGCACATGTTGAAGCCCCTGTAGCAGGATCTATAATCCTAGCAGCAGTATTACTTAAACTAGGAGGCTACGGAATAATACGAATTATGGTAACACTTAATCCACTGTCCCAACAACTAATCTACCCATTCATAATTTTAGCCTTATGAGGCATTATTATAACAGGCCTGATATGCTTACGACAAACAGACCTAAAATCATTAATCGCCTATTCATCAGTAGGTCATATAGGCCTAGTCGCAGGAGGTATTTTAATCCAAACGCCATGAGGGTTTTCAGGAGCAATTATCCTAATAGTCGCACATGGATTAGCATCCTCAGCACTGTTCTGTCTAGCCAACACATCCTATGAACGAACCCATAGTCGGACCATAATTTTAGCTCGAGGAATACAAATGATCTTCCCCCTAACAGCAGTATGATGATTTTTAGCTAACCTAGCTAACCTAGCTATACCGCCCTTACCTAATCTAATGGGAGAACTTATGATTATTACAGCCCTATTTAACTGATCACCCTGAACCATTTTATTAACAGGAATAGGAACCCTAATTACAGCAAGCTATTCCCTCTACATATTCCTAACTTCACAACGAGGCCAAGTCCCCAACCACGCAATCAACCTCTCACCCTTCCACACACGAGAACACCTGCTAATTACCTTACATCTAATCCCCATAGCACTTCTCATTGCGAAGCCAGAGCTCATATGAGGCTGATGCTATTAGTAAGTTTAGTTTAACCTAAAATTTTAGATCGTGACTCTAAGGATAGGGGTTAAAACCCCCTAACTCACCAAGAAAGAGCAAGAAAACAACAAACACTGCTAATGCTTGTTACCAGGGTTAAACTCCATGGCTTTCTGATGCTTCTAAAGGATAACAGCTCATCCGTTGGTCTTAGGAACCAAAAACTCTTGGTGCAAATCCAAGTAGAAGCTCATGACAATTACTACACCTATTATGCTGGTTTTCATTACCCTGGCCTACCCTCTGTTTTTAACACTCAACCCAGGCACACAACGACCAAACTGATCTTACCACACCATAATTGCCATCCGTACCTCCTTCTTCATTAGTCTAGCTCCCCTCATTATATTTCTATACAAAGAATTAGACCCCGTAATCACCACCTGAGAATGGATTAACACACAATCATTTACCGCAAATATTAGTTTTAAAGCAGACCACTACTCCCTTATATTCACCCCGGTCGCCCTCTTCGTCACTTGATCTATTCTAGAATTCGCACTATGATATATAGGCCACGACCCCCACAAAAACAAGTTCTTTAAATACCTACTTCTATTCTTGATTTTTATAATTATCTTGGTTACAGCCAATAACCTACTCCAACTATTTATTGGATGAGAAGGAGTTGGCATTATATCATTTCTGCTCATTGGCTGATGATACGGACGAGCAGATGCAAATACAGCATCTTTACAAGCTATTATTTACAACCGAACAGGAGACATTGGTTTTATCTTAACAATATGCTGATTTGCAATAAACCTTAATACTTGAGATATCCCCCAAATCTTTGCCCTATCTAAAGAAACAGACACAACACTCCCCCTTCTAGGGCTCATCCTTGCTGCTACCGGAAAGTCAGCCCAATTTACCCTGCACCCATGACTTCCCGCAGCCATAGAGGGCCCAACCCCCGTATCCGCCCTACTTCACTCAAGCACTATAGTTGTTGCTGGAATCTTTTTACTCGTTCGATTTCACCCAATCATAGAAAACAATCAACTAGCACTCACGTGCTGCCTATGCCTAGGTGCCCTAACTACCCTATTCGCAGCTACCTGTGCTCTCACCCAGAATGATATTAAAAAAATTGTAGCTTTCTCAACATCAAGCCAACTTGGCCTAATAATAGTTACATTAGGCCTAGGACAGCCACAACTAGCATTTTTACATATCTGCACACACGCCTTCTTTAAAGCCATGCTATTCTTATGCTCCGGAGCAATTATTCACAGCCTCCAAGATGAGCAAGATATTCGAAAAATGGGGGGCCTCCTTTATACCCTGCCAGGCGTCACAGCCTGCTTCACCGTAGGAAACTTAGCCTTGGTTGGAACCCCATTCCTAGCCGGGTTCTTCTCTAAAGACATTATCATCGAAACCCTTAATACTTCACACCTAAACACCGGTGCCCTCTTTATAACACTACTAGCCACATCTTTTACCGCAGTATATAGTTTCCGAATATTATACCTTGTAGCACTAGGCTTCCCCCGATCACAAGCCTATGCCCCAACCGACGAAAGTTCCATTCCCATAAATGCTATTTACCGACTCGCCTGAGGGAGTATCTTCGCAGGTCTTATCATTTCCTACAATATAGTACCTTACAAAACACCTACTATAACCATACCCCTTCATCTTAAACTAGCAGCCATCATAGTGACAATTATTGGATTTATATTAGCAAAAGAAGTTATCTCTTATAACCAAAAATTTAATAAAGTCAATCCTAAAACACTCCTACATCATCTCTCTAATGCATTATGACACTACTCTACCATCATACACCGACTGGTTCCACAATTTAACCTTCACCTAGGCCAACAAATTACCAAGCTCGAAAAAACCTGATCAGAATTGATTGGTCCATATGGCCTCGCATTCGCACTAGTTATGCTTATAACAATGTTTTACGAAAAACACCGGCCAACCATTAAACTCTTCCTGGTTATAGCATTACTCTCCCTAGCCACCACATACATTGCCCTTCGTCCTTAAACAGCTCGAAGAGCACCAGAATCAAGCCCTCGGGTTAACTCCAGCACCACAAATAATGTTAATAAAAGAACTCAAGCACAAATAACTAACATACTTCCACCAAACGAATACATAACAGCTACCCCACTCATATCCCCCCGTAACATGAAAAGTTCCTCTAGTCCATCAATCACCACCCAAGAACCTTCATACCACCCCCCTCAGAACACTACAGCTACCAAACCTACACCAAGAAAATACACCAACACATACCCAGCCACAGAACGACTCCCCCAAGCCTCCGGATAAGACTCAGCAGCCAAAGCCGTAGAATAAGCGAACACTACAAGCATCCCTCCTAAATAAATCAAAAAAAGAATTAAAGACAAGAAAGACCCCCCACAACTAACCAAAATTCCACACCCCACTCCCGCTACCATGACCAAGCCTAATGCCCCAAAATAAGGGGTGGGATTAGAAGCCACGGCAATTAAACCCACAATAAGGGCCACTAATAAAAGACATGAATAAAAAGCCATAATTCCCACTCAGACTCTCACTAAGACCTGTGACTCGAAGAGCCACTGTTGTTTTCAACTATAGGAACTTTAATGACAAGCCTACGAAAAACGCACCCACTCATCAAAATCGCAAACGACGCACTTGTTGACCTACCAACACCCCCCAACATCTCAGTATGATGAAACTTTGGTTCTCTTTTAGGACTATGCCTTATTACCCAAATCCTAACAGGATTATTTCTAGCCATACATTATACCTCAGATATTTCCACCGCCTTCTCATCAGTCGTTCATATCTGCCGAGACGTAAATTACGGCTGACTAATTCGCAACATCCACGCAAACGGAGCCTCATTCTTCTTCGTTTGTTTGTATATCCACATTGCCCGAGGCCTGTACTACGGATCGTACTTATATAAAGAAACCTGAAACCTCGGAGTAGTCCTATTCTTGCTAGTTATAATAACAGCCTTTGTAGGATACGTTCTTCCCTGAGGACAGATATCATTCTGAGGAGCCACAGTAATTACCAACCTTTTATCAGCAGTACCCTACGTAGGAGACACCTTAGTTCAATGAATCTGAGGCGGCTTCTCTGTAGATAATGCAACATTAACACGATTCTTCGCATTCCATTTTCTACTACCTTTTATTATTGCCGCAGTCACTATTTTACATCTTTTGTTTCTCCACGAGACCGGATCGAACAACCCCATTGGCCTAAACTCCAATACAGATAAAATCTCTTTCCACCCATACTTTTCATATAAAGACTTACTAGGCTTCGTCGTTATACTTGTACTATTAACAGCATTAGCCTTATTCTCCCCTAACCTTTTAGGGGACCCAGAAAACTTTACCCCAGCAAACCCATTAGTAACCCCTCCCCATATTAAGCCAGAATGATATTTTCTCTTCGCGTACGCCATCTTACGATCTATTCCTAACAAACTAGGCGGTGTTCTCGCCCTATTATTTTCCATTCTAGTTTTACTAGTAGTTCCAATTCTCCACACCTCTAAACAGCGAGGATTAACCTTTCGGCCCCTCACCCAGCTTCTGTTCTGAACACTCGTAGCGGACATGGCTATCTTAACTTGAATTGGAGGAATACCAGTGGAACACCCATTTATCATTATCGGCCAGGTCGCATCAGTTCTGTACTTTACATTATTCCTTATCCTCTTTCCCCTGGCCGGATACCTAGAGAATAAAGCACTTGAATGAACTTGCCCTAGTAGCTTAGCTTAAAAGCATCGGTCTTGTAAACCGAAGATCGGAGGTTAGACCCCTCCCTAGCGCCCAGAAAAGAGAGATTTTAACTCACACCCCTGACTCCCAAAGCCAGAATTCTAAACTAAACTATTTTCTGTTTAGGACTATAATATGCTGAGAGCCCGCACCACAGGATATGTTTACCTACACATACTATGGTTTTACCCATTCTTAATACATACTATGTATGTATTAGGACATACATCCACTATCTTCCTGACAAGCCACTAACATGTAGTACATATTATGATTAATAACCATTCATCTATTTTAACCATAAAGCAGGTACTAACTATTATTAATTCACCATTTAAGAGAGAGACCACCAACCAGTTTAAGCAGGAATACAAAATCCATGATAGAATCAGGGACATATATACCAAGGGTCATTATTAGTGAATTATTCCTGGTATCTGATTCGGAATCTCAGGTCCATCGCTAAAAGAACCACTAACAATCTAGTAGTAAACGGCATCTGATTAGTCAGATGTGTTAACCATCCGATTCATTACCCCACATGCCGAGCGTTCTTTTATATGCAAGGGGTGAATTTTTATTGGTTTCCCTTTCACTGACATTTCAGAGTGCAGGCTAAAATGTTAATCAAGGTTGTACATTTTCCTTGTATGTGATAAATTATATTAATTATCGGAAGACATAACTGAAGACTCATTCACTTTTAAGTCATGTACATAACGTATCTGCACTTTCCTCTATTATTCCTGTTTTCACCCCGGTTTTCGCGCGACAAACCCCCTTACCCCCTTAACGCCCCGGAAGTCCTGTTTATCCTTGTCAAACCCCGAAACCAAGGAGGACCTAAGAACGTGTTAAACCAAGCTAGTTCAGATATTGGCTATTGGGTATGCATTATATATATATATATATATATATATATATATATGTACATTTCCAAAATTTTAACAAATTTTGGCAACCTTATAAACCCCTACCAGAATCTAATAAAATAAATTCGGCCCCGAGAGTCCTAATCTTTTTTGA